ATTATGCCAATACACTTGGATCTTACGGAGCCAGTTCATATCATATACGACACGACCGGATCTGATCATAGAAAAAATTCTCTTCAAACGAACCAGCCTATCCTCTGTATGGGGCTTACGCGATGGTTGGAACAAAGACACATTTTTATTGTAAATTTAAATGTGGCAGATAAGGGCATATATCTGCACGGCCCGATCAATAGTTCAAGTCACACACTCCCATAATCCATTTTATCTTCGGAGAATTCGCTTCAACTATAAGTGTCAAAAATATATAATATATATTTTTGTAGAGTGGAAGAGAAATATCCAAATACATGTCTTATTTTTTTTTTCAATAATCCATATTTGTAGCAATGAAATATTATTGTTCCTATCCCAAGTGATAAATGATTGATTCAAAATATTACTAGTACAGAGTCTTCCTTATAAAGGCTTATAAAGGGCCCGAAATACCTTGTTTACGTATCATTGGGAAGTGCATTAACATAAATACGGCAGTAAGAAGAGGTAATACAAAAGTGTGTAAACTATAAAAACGGGTCAAAGTTGATTGTCCCACACTAGCACTTCCGCGTAATAACTCTACCAGGGGCGATCCTATTACAGGAATAGCATCGGGCACGCCCGTTACAATTTTTACTGCCCAATAACCAATTTGGTCCCAAGGTAGGGAATAACCAGTTACACCAAAAGATGCGGTCAATACACCCAAAACCACACCTGTAACCCACGTCAATTCACGGGGTTTTTTAAAACCACCAGTGAGATATACACGAAATACGTGTAGAATCATCATTAGGACCATCATACTTGCCGACCATCGATGAACTGATCGGATTAACCAACCAAAGTTCGCTTCAGTCATTATATATTGAACAGAAGCAAAAGCCTCTGTAACAGTCGGACGATAATAAAAAGTCATAGCAAAACCCGTAGCTACTTGTACTAAAAAACAAGTAAGCGTAATTCCCCCTAGACAATAAAATATGTTGACGTGAGGGGGAACATATTTACTAGTTATATCATCTGCAATTGCCTGAATCTCAAGACGTTCTTCGAACCAATCATAGATTTTATTGAGATAGGTAAACCAAGAAGAACCCCCCCCCGAGAACCGTATATGAAAATTTCATCTCGTACGGCTCAAACAGAAACACCCCAATACTATAGTTCGAACGAATGGGTGGAATAGAAAGTTTGAAATTTATTAATTCTACGATTCCGTTTTTTCTTAAGATATGAAAGAATAAAAAACCCAAAAACTATTCCTTGTGGTTATAATGCCAAAAAATCAAGTCGGCTCGTTCATCTCTATATTGCTCGTTAAGGCCTCTTGAATCTTCTATTTCCCTATTTTCTTTGTTGTTATTTATGTGTAATGCGGCTTTACTGCTGTTTTTTTATTGATTTTATTGATAGAAATTCTCTTGTTAAGACCCTATGAATCGATTAAAACCGCAGATTCATACTAGAACCACGATGATTAACCTTCTAAAACAAAGTCCCAAAATTCCCTGAGTAAGAACCGTTGGATCATCACTTATTCAATGACTAGATCTAATCACGAAAAATCTTTGTCCTTTGATCAAAATAAGCCTAAACAGAAGTTTGAATAAAAAAAAATTCTATTTATAACTTCTAACTCTTTTAAAAAGTTTTGAAGTCCGGCCACGAGGTCTGACTATTAAGTATGAATCATAGTTCTAATAGTAATTTATTTCATATATTCCGTGCTCCAGATACTAAAATGAATATCCGACGAAGTAAAACCATCTCTATCAAGATGACAGATCTATTCTCTGTACTAGCCATAGGATCAATTATACCAAGTCACACACTCATATTCCGGAAATACAGAAAAAAGAAATTCCACGGTCGAACTACAAAAATAGAATGGGATAAAAATAAGAAAACTAAATGCAACGTTTCACTTTGTATTGAAAAAGCTAGTTAATGGTTCTTGTAAATCTAATTCATTGAAATTCCATCCAGTAAAATGGACGAATTATAAATCTCCAAAATAATAGATAGAAATACTGCAAATAGAGCCATTGCGAGACCCATCAAAGGAGTAGTTCCCCAACCAGGAGCTACCTTACCATATTCTGAATTCAATGGTTTCAATAAACCCCCGGCACGAGTTCGTTTTGGGCGGCCAGATCTAGAACTACCCTCAACGGTTTGTGTAGCCATAATATTTTATATTCATTAAGATCTGTTGACTTTGTATACCATTCCGTTGTAAATAAATGATCTTATCATAGATCCAGTGTGGTCTTAAAACTACATAATGTCTTAAAACTATATAATAATGGAAACAGCAACCCTAGTTGCCATCTTTTTATCTGGTTTACTTGTAAGTTTTACCGGGTACGCCTTATATACTGCGTTTGGGCAACCCTCTCAACAACTAAGAGATCCGTTCGAGGAACACGGGGACTAGCCGAAGTAATGATCCTCCCATTATTGGGAGGATCGTTACTTTCAATTGAGATAATGAAAAATAATTTTCCTTTTTTACTTTTTGGTTGGAACTTTAGGCGGTTCGCGAAAAAAGATAGCGAAAAAAATTATTCCTAGAGTTGAGACTAAAAGGAATGTATAAACCAATGCTTCCATAGATTCGATCGTGGTTTACAATTATAGCTTCCATATCTGTTTAGTTTGGACCGTCTCCCGGATAAAGAAAGAACAAAAAAATCAAAGAAAGGGCAGCGAGTCAAATGTCAAATCAAGATTTATCCGGTACCCCAGCCTCATGGTCAGTCAAATCAACTAAAAACGAAAAGTAACAACGCAATATGTATCAAACTGCCTGTCTTCTGGTAGTTGGATCTCCAAGTTTTTGGAATGCCCCAAATTCTACTTGAGCATCTAAATCCGGATCAATACCAGCAAAAACATCTCTAAACAAGGTTCTAGCACCATGCCAAATGTGTCCGAAGAAGAAGAGCAAAGCAAACGAAGCATGCCCAAAGGTAAACCAACCCCTTGGACTGCTACGAAAAACACCATCAGATTTCAAAGTAGCACGGTCTAATTCAAAAATTTCACCCAATTGAGCACGTCTAGCATATTTTTTCACAGTAGCAGGGTCGCTATAACTGACTCCATTCAGTTCGCCGCCATAGAACTCAACAGTTACACCTACTTGTTCGACACTATATTTTGATTCTGCCCTTCTAAAAGGAACATCGGCTCTAACAATTCCGTCCCCATCGACCAAAACAACTGGAAATGTTTCAAAAAACGTCGGCATACGACGTACAAAAAGTTCATGCCCCTCTTTATCTCTAAAGATAGGATGTCCTAACCACCCAACAGCTATTCCATCCCCACTGTCCATTGAGCCCGCTCTGAATAATCCCCCTTTTGCCGGATTATTGCCGATGTAATCATAAAAAGCCAGTTTTTCAGGAATTTTCGACCAAGCTTCGGATAAACTTTGATTTTCGGCTAAGCCAGCACCAATTCTTCTATATATTTCTTGTTGAAAGTAGCCTTGATCCCATTGATAGCGCGTGGGACCAAACAATTCAATCGGGGTAGTTGCTGAACCATACCACATAGTTCCAGCAACTACAAAAGCTGCAAAAAAGACAGCAGCAATACTGCTGGAAAGGACGGTTTCAATATTTCCCATACGTAATCCTTTGTATAGGCGTTGGGGTGGACGAACACTAAGATGAAATAGACCTGCCAATATGCCTAAGGTCCCCGCTGCAATATGATGAGAAGCTATTCCTCCCGGAACAAAAGGATCAAAACCCTCCACACCCCACGCTGGATTTACGGCCTGTACCCTTCCAGTTAGTCCATAAGGATCGGACACCCATATTCCAGGACCATACAATCCTGTTACATGAAATGCACCAAAACCAAAGCAAGCCACCCCTGAGAGAAATAAATGAATTCCAAAGATCTTAGGCAAATCCAAAGAAGGTTTTCCTGTACGTTCATCAGTAAATATTGCTAGATCCCAATACACCCAATGCCAGATAGCTGCCAAAAAACACAAGCCAGAAAACACAATATGTGCCCCAGCCACACCTTCGTAACTCCAAATACCCGGATTGTTTACAGTCCCCCCTGTGATACTCCAACCGCCCCACGAATTCGTTATTCCTAAACGAGTCATGAAGGGTATAACGAACATACCCTGTCTCCACATTGGATCAAGAACAGGATCAGAGGGATCAAAAACGGCTAATTCGTATAAAGCCATCGAACCGGCCCAACCAGCAACCAAAGCTGTATGCATTATATGGACAGAAATCAAACGACCGGGATCATTCAATACGACGGTATGAACACGATACCAAGGCAAACCCATGGAAATACCCCTTCATCAACGAAAAATAAACACAATGTAACTTTATTGCATTGGAAAAAGCTATGCTCTGGGCCCCTGTTTTTAGGGGATTCTCTCGGGGAAAGGATTAATATTTGTTTGATGATTTTCGTAATAATTACTTTTAGTAATAATGAAACTATTTTGTTCGTAGGAACAAAAAGAAGCAGATCTATTCTATACCCGATAAGTAACAATACGCAATGGTAAAGGGGTTGATACCATTTTATATGAGTGAATGTATATGTATTTGTTCATCATTCAAAGGATTCCTTTGTAAGAATTTTCCGTTATTCATTTTGTTTTCTTTTTTTATCAATTTAGTCAATCTATGGATAAAATAGGATAAGAAAATCAATAGTATTAGGCCACTAAACCCATTACGTTACGCTTTCATATCAAAGTGAGATATAGTACTTAATTTTTCTTTTATTTAATGCCTATTGGTGTTCCAAGAGTACCCTTTCGAAGTCCTGGAGAGGAAGATGCAGTGTGGATTGACGTATAGTGCGACTTGTCAGATATATTGGGCATACGGTATTTCCCCGTTCTCTTCCCCGATAGAGAGATCCCCTCTTTCGCCCGAGAAAGATTGATTCAATTATCAAAAATTTGGAGCGTGAAGTGCAATTAGGTCCGTTTTTTAGGGAGGGTATACGGATTAATATTATCAATTAGAATAATTTATGGTTAGCTTGGTTAAACCAATCAAATGAAGTATCAGGCTCCGTTTAGAAAAAAATCAATTGGTAATAAATCTATTTATGATTACCACTTAATATCACTTAATATCATATTTATATCATATTTTATCATATTTTAGGTATTTCGATTTATTTAGATATTTAGAAATAAAAGCGATTTCAAACTGTTAATCAATCGAATAATATGATGAATACATTAAATATTTGTAGGAAGACCTGAAATAAATTGAAAAATAAAATAAATAGGTAAGTCGTAGCGAAAGGACGTGGTATTGGGGCATTTGTCCTATATGTACAAATCCAAATCGGGCGGATCTTTACTCGGAGTAGAGCATAAACCTAAAAAAATTGAAGAAGCCCAGTCAGGAACAAGAAAATTACATCGCGATTTAAATTATATCTCGATGAAACAATACATCAATGAAAAGTTAGTCAGATAAGCTTAGCAATTTTTTTAGATAAACAAAACAGGCCAAAACCCATCTTTCTTAAAAAATAAAAGAAGAGTCCATTTTTTTTTTTATAAGTTTAAAAACCTGTTATGAAAAAAAAGCTAGAATCTACACATTGATTCCTTTTTTTCATTATTTTTGTTGAACCGTATGCATCAAAAGGTGCATGTACGGTTTCTAAGGGATAACATTTTATCCCAATCAACCGACTTTATCGAGAAAGATTGCTTTTTTTAGGCCAAGGGGTTGATAACGAGATCTCGAATCAACTTATTGGTCTTATGGTATATCTCAGCATAGAGGATGAGACCAAAGATCTGTATTTGTTTATAAACTCCCCTGGCGGGTGGGTAATACCCGGAGTAGCTATTTATGATACTATGCAATTTGTGCGACCAGATATACAGACAGTATGCATGGGATTAGCGGCTTCGATGGGATCTTTTATTCTTGTCGGAGGGGAAATTACCAAACGTCTAGCATTCCCTCACGCTCGGCGCCAATGAGTTTTTTATTTGATTTGAGAGAAAAAAGACAACTATGCCTTCGCTCTACATAAAATATGAATATTAAGTAATAATAGCATGGCACTTCGAATTCGATATGAGAAATGGTTTTTTAAACCCCTAGATTACGTATCGAAACAGTAGTATGAGATAAAAAGGCATTTTCAATTTTAGTCAATCTATCGGGAAGCCTATTTCAGCGTCACAAACTTTTTTGTTTTCACACCAGGGGCTAACAATATTTAGGTTATGAAAGAAAATAAATCTTTTTTTCAAAAAAAAAACTTTGGGATTGCTAAATAACAGACGAAATAAATATATAAAGCAACGGAACCGTCATAGTATTTTTATAGGATTTTTGAACTACTACAAAAAGAAGGGTGGTTATTGGATCATTTACCAACCCGGGTTTGATCGACCCTATCATTTATTTTAGATTTCTTCGATGTAAGTAAGGTAAAAAAAAGGTGAATTCCATTATAGAGCCGTATGCAATGCGCAAAAGATGCCTGTACGGTTGTTCAATTATATCGTTTTGATTTTGATTATTCTTTATCTACTCACCTTTCACTTTCATCATGAAAGATAGAAGAAACACTTTTTATGTTATATCATATATTATATCATCAGGGTAATGATCCATCAACCTGCTAGTTCTTTTTATGAGGCACAGACGGGAGAATTTGTCCTGGAAGCGGAAGAGCTGCTGAAGCTGCGCGAAACCATCACAAGGGTTTATGCACAAAGGACAGGCAAACCCTTATGGGTTGTATCCGAAGACATGGAAAGAGATGTTTTTATGTCAGCAACAGAAGCCCAAGCTCATGGAATTGTTGATCTTGTAGCGACTGAATAAAAAAGAAACAGAACAAGGATTTCACATGAATTCTTGTTTATCTTCTTACCGGATTTACTATATCTATAATCTATTTACTATATCTATAATCTATAGTAAATCTATATTAAAATCTATATTAAAAATTTCTTAATTTAATATAGAAATGAAAAATATAGAAAAAAGGAATTCCTAAGTATCCGGTTAAGATCGATCTAAACCAGCCCATTATCTATATGATTCAACATGCCAACTATTAAACAACTTATTAGAAATGCAAGACAGCCAATCAGAAATGTCACGAAATCCCCCGCTCTTGGAGGATGTCCTCAGCGACGAGGAACATGTACTAGGGTGTATGTGCGACTCGTTCAGACCGTAGACTAGGAGAAAACACTTGATCCAGTATCACGGATCCGTACCGGTGAGTAGGATAGAATGGACGAACTCCATTGAATATTCAATAGCTTAAAAAAAAGATCTATCCTTCGATTGGTGTATCAAATGTATGGTTCCCATTGGTGCAAATCCAATCAACTCAATTTAAAATTTAAGATAAGATGAGAAAGGATTCCCCATTAATAGCAAATCCTATTCATTAAGCGGGGGAAATTTTTTTTAAGGTCAAAATTTTAAGCCTTATTCTTGCAAGAACGGACTAACAGGGTCAGCTACTCAGCAAATCTTCATAATTAAATACCGTTACTGTATAAACGGAGCTCGTTGTGAAAGACCTAGTACTAGATAATTGGGGGTAGAGCCAAGGAGTGTGCACTGTACAAGTTAACAATAAGATTGATTAAATGAAGAAAAGGCTCCGGTGTATAGAGAGGACCTCACCGTTTAAGAAGTAACCATAGAAACGACGGAACCCACTAGAATCCATTTTTATTTATTATTTTTTATTTACTATGTGTTTTTGATACTTAGTATCAATACAATTTTTATTTCTAGGCGAAATGTCTAAAAATAAATCGTGGTCGGGAAGGTTAGAGTAGCAAAAGCCATTGGAATTTTTATTTTATACATTGGAAAAATCCGTTTTGTTATTAATAGACAGGACACGGGAAGGGAATAACTGAAAGAAAGGAAATCGATTAGTTATTCATCAAAGTTTCATTTATTCAATGACCAGAATTAAACGAGGGTATATAGCTCGAAGACGTAGAACAAAAATCCGTTTATTTGCATCAACTTTTCGAGGGGCTCATTCAAGACTTACTCGGACTATTACTCAACAGAAAATAAGAGCTTTGGTTTCGGCGCATCGGGATAGGAGTAGACAAAAGAGAGATTTTCGTCGGTTGTGGATCACTCGTATAAATGCAGTAATTCGAGATAAAAAAGTATACTATAGTTATAGTAAATTAATACACAATCTCTACAAGAAACAATTGCTTCTTAATCGTAAAATACTTGCACAAATAGCTATATTAAATAAAAGTTGTCTTTATATGATTTCAAATGAGATCCTAAAATAAAGAGAGTGAAAGGAATTCGTTGGAATGGTTTAAATGGAGTTCCCTGTAGAATGAACTCTGGGAAGGTAGAGGAGAAATTAGTATGATAAAATATGAAAACGTTGTCAAAATGAAAATGAAGAAACACATTCAATAAAAAAGATTTCTTATTCTTCTTCCCCAATTTTTTTTTTTTCAAACGACAAGACAATCTGTATTTCCTATTTTTCGAAAAAAAAAGTGTCAATCCACATTTGAGTTTGGATTGGAATTTTGTTGATTCCATTCAAGAGTCAGCCTATTTTTTTCTGGTTCTAAGACCAGGAGTTCTAGTGGTTGACTCGCTTCTTTCAAAGTGTTTCTCATTATTAAGAAAAGGTAACGGAGATAAAATACGAGCTTGTTTTATAGCAATAGTAATTAATCGTTGTTGTTTTAAGGTCAATCGATTCACCCGTCTAGATAATATTTTTCCTTGTTCGCTAATAAATCGACTAATTAAACTCATGTTTCTATAATCAATTCGATCCCCCGATTGGATCGGAGGCAAACGCCTACGAAAAGATCGCTTGGATTTAAGAAAGATTCTCTTGGATTTATCCATGGTTTGTTTATTCCTTATCCTATCCTATTTCTTAATTCTCCATCACGGCGAAATAGGATTTGGTTTGTTTATATTTAAATTAATATATATTGTTATATATTATATATATCTAATATGTCATTTTTGATCTTCCTTCGAACGGAAGACTGATACACGAGTGATTGATTAGATCTATTTCTTTATCTCTCCGTGAATGGTATGTTTATAACAACAGGGACAGAATTTTCTCAATTCCAATCGACTAGGCGTATTATGTCGATTCTTTTGAGTAATATATCTGGAAATGCCCGTTGATTCCTTATTAAGACGATTTCGAACACAACTGGTACATTCCAAAATCACCGTTACTCGGACATCTTTACCCTTGGCCATGAGCCTCCTTTAGTTTTTGATTCATTGAATTTTTTTAATTTCCGATCCGAAATGAGGAAGAAGAAAGGAACAAAAAAACAGGTAACTCGAAATCTAATTATGGAAAAAAGATTTCGGTGCAATAAATCAATATATTAAAAAATAAGGAATATAATGATTTCTAACTATATTACTAGATTTAGAATTTTAAATTACCAAACAACATTTCATTTTCATTTAAGTATCTTGTATGATATTGTTGCCCTAACCATCACATTTCACTCTATTTTTTATTAATTTAAATTTAATTTGAGCCCGGCCCCAGTTACTAGTTTCACCGAAGGGGAATCCCCCCTTTTTTTTCTAACATATATTCGAAAAAAATAAGGGAAGGCATTAGTTACAGATATTTGATTCTATCTCTAATCCTCTTCCCCCCCTACCATATCAATAACTAGAATTAAAAAAAGGGGAATATCAACGCATCCGGAAAAAAACGATTGATCTCTATCAATAAACCTGCTAAAGATCCGAACCATAGAGTACTTACTACCGGTGCCACGGAGAGATATGTTTTTAGATCTCGCATTTTAAATTCTCCTCCTTCTTTATTATTTCTAATACATAATGCTAATACATATATAACCAGATGTGTATATGTACTTAATGACTGACCGCTTTTATTTGTACGCGGAATCCCTAATTCAAGTTGAAATATACAATTTGAAATGTCCAAAATAGATCGTATTTTTCTTAATCTTAAAAGAAACAAATGTGCCCCCTTAGGCCAGAAATTATCGAAAAATAGTTATTTTTTTTTATAGGGTCTCATATTTCTTTCATACTTTAAAATATATTAATAATATAATAGAGAATATATAATAGAGAATATATAATATTCATATATATTAGGGGTCCGGTACTAGTTTCAATCTACCTATATGTTCTATGAGATCAAAAAGAAGAAAGAAGAAATGACAAGATATTTATGTATATCTATATCAATGGAAGAAAGAAATAAAAATATGGAAAACAAAAAGGGGATTCTCTACAATGACACTGTAGGCCGATTAAAAGGGATGTAGCGCAGCTTGGTAGCGCGTTTGTTTTGGGTACAAAATGTCGCAGGTTCGAATCCTGTCATCCCTACCTATTACTTATCTTCTGAACAGTAACGGGGGAGATCGATTAAAAAAAAATTGGATATACATAAAAAATCTTTACTTTTATGATAGTATATATCCAAGACATATCGGGATCACAAAATATTCTTTGTGATAATAAAGCGCTCTTAGTTCAGTTCGGTAGAACGTGGGTCTCCAAAACCCGATGTCGTAGGTTCAAATCCTACAGAGCGTGATTTTGTGTTCTTGTTAGTCGCGCTAGATCAAAAATTACCGCCGAAAAAATGAAACTAATCTAATTTTGACCTCCCGCGAATTAAAGGAAGTAGGAGGTCAATCAAAAAAGGGATGTTAATTAATCAAAGTTCCAATTGATCACCACGTCTGTATTGTAAATATGCAGTTACAAATAATCCAGCCAAAGTAATAGGAATTAGACCCAAGACAATTCCAAATAGAAAAACTTCAATCATTTCAATTTATTTGAGAGGGGGGGGGGTAATATCTATGCTTAAATAGTAATACATATTAACTCTAAATCTCAATTTGGAAATTGATACGGTAAGGAACTATAGAATATATGAACTATCACAGAAATAGAAATATTTTTGTATGGATTGTCCATTTAATTAATTTCAAATAAGTCGTATCTTGCTCAGGCCGATAAATAGAGCTGAGGTTATAGTCAAAGCTGCTAGTAGAAAACCGAAATAACTAGTTATAGTAGGCATGAAAAGGCTAAATGAAATATGTTCTTTTTGTACATATGTTTAGAAAGCACTTCCCTAAGTTTCCATTTTTGAAAGATACGAGGGTAGGCAAAAATACCAACCAATTGAAAGGATAAGTTCAATTGAAAATTTTTGATTCATCAAGTATTATAGATGATATTACCAAAAACAAAGTAACATAAATAAGAAATCGATTTATCCTCTGGGACATTTACGCATCCCGCAATTTCGAATCAACAGATTCCTTGGTCAATTCGTGAGTTAAATAAACTAATATACGTATATAATTAATATATGTATATATGGAATATTCAAAATTTTAAATCGAACTTAATTACAAACTTTTTTATTTTATAACTTCATTCAAAAATAAAACTTTCTTTTGAAATAAAATTTCAAAAGAATTTGGATCGTTTTTTTTATTGTATCAAAATATCGAATTCATTTTTTTTTTTTTTCAAACGACCGGTGAACTTAGTAGCGGTTCATTCACATAATATCGCGATTGAAAAGAAAAAAGTATCACATGACTAGATCAATCAAAACTTGGTTTTACACTTTGTCCTTTCATTTCATATTCTCAAGCTTAATTAAGTCAAGAGGGATCTCCTTTCTTGTGTTTGGGTCAACAATGCGTGCATCGCCATATTGAGTATTCTTTTTTTTATTTATTCGTCGTTCTCTTTCTTTCATGAAATACTATGTACTATTAGTACTGATAGTACTGGGCGACTAACCAATTCTAAAAAAAAAATTCTAAAACCACAAAAAGGATATCTTTAGATGTTTTATCTAATTGACTCGTGAGAATACGATAAGCTCCTTCAGAAATTAGTGAAAAACAAACCTTTGTATTTACATTTTACCCGATCTTCAGTTTCTAGTCCAAAGCCAATAATGAAGAAACTTCTTATACTATAAGTAATTTTAATCACTTTATATTCTTTTTTTTTATAGTAGAATAGTAGAAAATTCTATATCAACACGCAACAAGAAAAGAATAAAGAAATTATCTAACACTTGATTTCGATACTGGTTGTGAAATTGCATTGCTGTGTCAGAAGAAGGGTCGCTATACTGATTCGGTATACTCTAAAGACACCCTTGGTACAATATTGACGATCTCACAAAGATTTTATTTCAGTGGATTTCTATTTACTGATTTCATCTTTTACGGAATCGACCCCCCCGACTGTACAAGAATATGCGGAGCTAAACATGTCTGGAAGCACAGGAGAACGTTCTTTTGCTGATATTATTACCAGTATCCGATACTGGGTCATTCATAGCATTACTATACCTTCCCTATTTATTGCGGGTTGGTTATTCGTCAGCACTGGTTTAGCTTACGATGTATTTGGAAGCCCTCGTCCAAATGA